TTTCGGTTTTCTACTAGCAGCTTTAACTATAACCTCATCTCTATTTATCGGTCTGAGCAAGATAGGACTTATTTGATTTGAAATTAATTGAATGAACAATTCATAAAAATAAATCTTTCTGGGATATTCAATATATTCTATAGTTCCTTACCGTGTCAATTTCCAATTCTTGGTCATTGAGATTCATGGGCAATACAGATTAATATTTAAGGATATATATTACCTCCCCTTTTCTCCTTTCAAACAAATTAAAATGATTGAAGTTTTTCTATTTGGAATCGTGTTAGGTCTAATTCCTATTACTTTGGCTGGATTATTCGTAACTGCATATTTACAATACCGACGTGGTGATCAGTTGGACCTTTGATTAATTAACATCTTTTTTGTTTATTGACCTCCTATTTCTTTTCCACAGGAGGTAAAATTAAGACTTTAGACTGCTGTTCCATTATTTTAGTGTCATTCTCGATCTAACAAAAATGGAATCACGCTCTGTAGGATTTGAACCTACGACATCGGGTTTTGGAGACCCGCGTTCTACCGAACTGAACTAAGAGCGCTTTATTTTCATAAAAAATTTTATGTGACCCCAATTCATCTTGCATGCATATACTATCATAATCTATATTCATAATCTATATATAGAAATAGATATATATATAGAACTCTCATCATATATATATTGATAGAATATATATCTATTTCTATTGAGTATGTATGTCCAATTTGAATCGGTCTCAATTGATCCCTTGTTACTGCTCATAAAATAAGTAATAGTTATCATAAAATAAGTAATAGTTAGGGATAGGGATGACAGGATTTGAACCCGTGACATTTTGTACCCAAAACAAACGCGCTACCAAGCTGCGCTACATCCCTTTCAATTGGTTTACAGTGTCATTGTAAAGAATCTTTGTCTTGTTTTCCACATCTTGATTTTCTCCGTTGATATATATAAATTATCCTGCCATTTTTTTTCTTTTTAGTTTCATATCGTATAACATATAATATTAATTATAATAATAATAAAAGACTTATATACATATGAAATCCGCCTAACAAAAAAAATGAATATTTTTGGGGAATGCTCGGGCAGAGCAGAAATGGACCTCTTTTTTTTGTTAAAAAAAAAAAAAGAATATCTAATGAATCGTTGTACATTTCAATTTGAATTAGGAATTCTGCGTACAAATACAAGTGGTTATTAACTAAATAACCATCTGATCATATTCATATATGTAATTATGTATTACAAATTACAATAAAGAATAAGAATTAAGAATAAAGAAGGAGGATTTTAAATGCGAGATCTAAAAACATATCTCTCCGTGGCACCAGTGGTAAGTACTCTATGGTTCGGGGCTTTAGCAGGTCTATTGATAGAGATCAATCGTTTATTCCCGGATGCATTGATATTCCCCTTTTTTTCATTCTAGTTATTGACACGGGAAGGGGTGAAGAAGATTAGAGATACAATCAAATATCTGTGATTAATCCCCCCTTCTCCTTCTTTTTTCTCTTTTTTTTTTTTTAGAATTAGAATAAGTTAGAAAAGAGAAAGAATAAAGTCGGATTCGGCCTCAGTGAAACTCGGAATTCGGTCCAGGCTTCAATTGAATTTAATTAAAAAGAAATTCCAAATTCAATTAATAATCAATTCCATTTCTATAATAGGGTGAGACCAGAAATGGAAATGGAATGGCTAGGGCGGGGCAACAATATCATACAGGATACTTAAATGAAAACTGAAATATTGTACTGTGATTCTAAATAGAGTTAGAAATCATTGTATTACTTAATTATTACTATACTATATTGATTGGAACGAGATCCTTCATAATTTGATTTCGAGTTAGCAACTTCTATTATTTTTTTTTTTCTTTTCGCTTCGAATCGTAAAATAGAAGAGTTAAGTGAATCAAAAAACCAAAGGGGGTTCATGGCCAAGGGTAAAGATATCCGAATAAGGGTTATTTTGGAATGTACCAGTTGTGTTCGAAACAGTGTTAATAAGAAATCAACGGGTATTTCCAGATATATTACTCAAAAGAATCGACACAATACGCCTAGTCGATTGGAATTGAGAAAATTCTGTCCCTGTTGTTGCAAACATACGATTCACGGGGAGATAAAGAAATAGAGAAAATTGATCGCTTGTGTGTCACCCCTCCAAGGAACACGAAAAATGATATATTTTTTCATATTGTTCTAAATTCTATTAGAAATTGTATATATAACATATAAATATAAGAATAAAAAAATAGAAACAAAACAAATCCTATTTTGTAAGAAATAGGATTTTCGGGATAAGGAATAAACAAACCATGGATAAATCTAAGCGACTCTTTCTTAAATCCAAGCGATCTTTTCGTAGGCGTTTGCCCCCGATCCAATCGGGGGATCGAATTGATTATAAAAACATGAGTTTAATTAGTCGATTTATTAGTGAACAAGGAAAAATATTATCTAGACGGGTGAATAGATTGACCTTAAAACAACAACGATTAATCACGATTGCTATAAAACAAGCTCGTATTTTATCTTCCTTACCTTTTCTTAATAATGAAAAACAATTTGAAAAAAGCGCTAGTCTTAAAAAAAAAAAAAAATAGGGTTACTCTTCAATTGAATTCAAATTCCAATCTAAACTCAAATCAAATGTGGATTGATGTTTTGTTCGAAAACTACGACAATCCAATTTGGATTATCGTGTTGTATGTAAGAAAAAAGAGAATCGGTGAAGAAGAATAAATCTTTTTTTATTGAACGTGGTTGCTCATTTTGACGACTTTATCATATGATTCTATTTTATCATACAAATCTCTACTCTACCTTCCCGGAGTTCAGTCTCCGGGGAATTTTTATTTTTTTATGATCTCATTGGAAATCATATAAAGACAATTCCTATTTAATATAGCTATTTGTGCAAGTATTTTACGATTAAGAAGCAACTGCCTCTTGTACAGATTATACATTAATCTACTATAACTATAGTATATCTTTTTTCGATTCTCACGAATTACTGCATTTATTCGACTGATCCACAAACGACGAAAATCTCTTTTTTTCCTATCTCTATCCCGATGAGCCGAAACCAAAGCTTTTATTTTCTGTTGAGTAATAGTTCGAGTAAGTCTTGAATGAGCCCCTCGAAAACTTGATGTAAATAAACGAATTTTTGTCCTACGTTTCCGAGCTATATATCCTCGTTTAATTCTGGTCATTGAATAAATGAGACTTTGATGAATAATTAATTCTTTGATGAATAACTATTTGATTTCTTTTCTTTCAGTTATTCTTTTCCCTTTACTAGTCTATTAATAATAAAAACGGATTCTTCCAATGTATAAAATAAAAAATTCCAATGGCTTTTGCTACTATAACCTTCCCAACCACGATTTTTTCTTTTTATTTCTAAGCATTTAACCTCGAAATAAGAAATTGTGTTGATACTAGGTATCAAAAAAACATATTCAATTAAATAGAAATGGATAAAGAAATAGTGGATTCCATCGTTTCTATGGTTACTTCTTAAACGGCGAGGTCCTCTCTATACACCGGAGCCCCTTCTCTCATTTAATCAATGCTATTGTTAACTTGTACAGTTCACACTCTTTGGCTCTACCCATGAAATAGCTAGTAATAGGTCTTTCACAACAAAATCTAACTATACAGTAACGGTATTTAAGTATGAAGATTAGCTGGGTAGCTGACCCTGTTAGTCCGTTCTTGCAAGAATAAGGGCATAATCTTTCCGCTTTTTAATTTTGAAATAGGATTTCCCCTGCTTAATGGATAAGCATTTGCTACCAATGGGGAAGTCTTTCTCATCTGAAATTGCAAATTGAGGTGATTGGATTTGCACCAACGGAAACCATAAATTTGATAAACAATAGAAGGATATATATTAACAATAGAAGGATATATATTATTAATAGATTTTTTTTTAAGATAGTGAATGGAGTTCTTCCATTCTATCCTAACCGATCACTGATACTGGAATAATTTGTTTCCTCTCGTTTTTCTTAGTCCATGATCGGAACGAGTCGCACATACACCCTAGTACATGTTCCTCGGCGCTGAGGGCATCCCCGAAGGGCGGGGGATTTCGTGACATTTCTGATTGGCTGTCTTGTGTTTCTAATAAGTTGTTTAATAGTTGGCATGTTGAATCGTATACATAATGAGCTGGTTTAGATCAATCCTAACCCGATGATTATGAATTACTTCTATTCTATATTAATAGATTAATGTGAAATTAATAGAATAGAGATATTATATTAAATCCGGTAAGAAGATAAAATCTCAAATTGTGTATTTGCGCGGAATCCCTGCTAATTTTTTATTCAACCGCTACAAGATCAACAATTCCATGAGCTTGGGCTTCTGCTGCTGACATAAAAACATCCCTTTCCATGTCTTCGGATACAACCCATAAAGGTTTGCCCGTTCTTTGTACATAAACCCTTGTGATAGTTTCGCGCAGTTTCAGTAGTTCTTCCGCTTCCAGGATAAATTCTCCCGTTTGTGCCTCATAAAAAGAACTTGCGGGTTGATGGATCATTACCCTGACGATATACCATAATAAAAGGTTCCTCTATCTCGCACGATAAGGCGAGAGATAAAGAATAATAAAAAACAAAAGATAGAATTGAACAACCGTACAGGCATCTTTTGCATATTGCATACGGCTCTACTATGGAATTGGTTTTTACCTTCCATCGAAGAAATAGAAAATAGAGAGGGTCTATCAGACCTAGATCGGTAAATGATCCAATAACCACCCTTCCTTTTTTTGTTTTGGAGTAGTTAAAAAATACTATGATGGTTCCGTTGCTTTATTATTTCGTCTGTTATTCAGCAATCCCAAAGTTTCTTTTTTTTTTTTCAAATATTTTTTTTTTTCAAATATATATAAAAGAATCTTGTTTTTCATATTCTTTCATAACATAAATATTGTTAAAACCTTTCCGGTGTGAAAACAAAAAAGTTTGTGACGC